TAAACCCAACGAGTAACTAATAATCCTGTTATACAGGAAAAAGTAATTATCATCCCCCTTTCGGATGAATCATATAGTTTTACGATTTCATCAACTAAAAAAGTTATGAAATGAATTGTAATTACAATTGAAACAATCGAAAAAGAAATATGAGTTAATATATGCTCTAAAGTTGAAAATATCATAATTTTTTTTAAGGAGTCCCATAATTATAAAAAGGAAATTGGAAATTGAATTCATTATAGGATCTATTTACTTTTTTTAGGAGATGACATGCCGCCACTCGGACTCGAACCGAGATGCTCTAGCACTGCTTCCTAAGAGCAGCGTGTCTACCAATTTCACCATAGCGGCTTGTCTTGAATTCATAATACCCTATGAATAAGCAATCGTCTAGATTTAAGAATTAAATTGTTGCAATCTTTTTTAGGAAAGATTCAAATTGATGAATAAAAATTCGTTCAAATAGGTATTTGAAGGTTCATTATTTGAATTTAGGGTCTTAGTTTTATTGTGTATTTTAGACTCTCCTCGACTTGAACTCTTGGAAAACTAGATAGTCCAACTATGAATTAAGGGATAGAACCCCCCCCCCAAAAAAAAAACATTTTTGTTTTGTTTTAATGAACTGTTTTTGATTTATTTGATTTCAAACATCGAAACCAAAAAATCCATTTTATCAATGAACAAAAAAATTTGTTAAGTGTTTTTGAGTGGATTGATGGAAATAAATATATGGGAGTCTATATAGGAATTCATAGAAAATCCAAAAAGAAGAAAGTTGCACAAAAAGGTTTAGAATTTTAATCAATTAGTTTCAATGATTTTGATTTTTTACTCGCCTTTCTATAGAGAAAACGTGGATCTAGAAAAAAAAGAAAACCTTATATTATTGCTTATATTATTGTAAGAAACAGGCTGATGGGGAAAATAATACTCCCCACCTTGGAAATGAGAAAATATACTAAAAAGACAATTACGTATCTTATGTTTTTTTGTCAAAAAAAAAAGGATTCTTTTTTTTTTTTTTTGAATTCAGTACGGTAAAGAGAAAAATCCTTATTCTAATTCTAAGAGTGAAACAAATTCCATTTCCTATTGATTAACTCAACAGGGAATGGAAAGCGGAAATTTTATTTCCGAAACAAAATGAGTCAATTTTTGAGTCAAGCCGATTCAGATTATTGTAACATGTTATGTTTTATTACTTATTTTATTTTATTTGTTTGTTGCACAAAAAAACTTTTTGAATTCCCGGTAGAAATGGATTTCCCTAAGGAAAACGCTTTTAACGCTGCCCAATACCCCTTCCTTTTCCAAAAATTTTTACGAATACGCTTTTTTGATGCAGAAGTACGTTTTTTTGGAACTGCCATTTAAATCAAAATTAAGAGATTACTCATTGGTATAGCTGGATGTGAAAGACATCTATTCTTCAAAAGAAATTTTCGCTTTGCCAATTCATTATGTATTTCTTTTCTAGATAATATTTTTGATTCTAAAAATCAAAAAGAATACATAAGATGCGTGAAAGATATGGGAAAATTGCATAAACTATTTTTATTACTAAAAATAAAAGAATATTCTTTTATTTTTTAGTAACTTGTCAAATTCGCGAAAAATATGCCTAATTTAACTTGAATTTGAAAGTTCGAAGGAGACTAGTAATTAATCTGCTTTTTCATATGATTTGACCAATTGTAACTTCTTGATTTGAATATTTGAAGTATTTAGCAGAAACTTCTAAAGTTTAAGTATAAAAAGAAATAAAAATTCAAAAATTCTATTTCTATTTAAGTTATTAAGTTAGTGCATATCTTTATTTTTTTATTGACTCCTTTCAAAAAGAGGTAAGATCCGGTGAATCGGAAACAATTAATATTAATTAAGAATTAAAAAACTTTTTTTATGGAACAGACATATCAATATGCGTGGATCATACCTTTCCTTCCACTTCCAGTTCCTATGTTAATAGGAGTGGGACTTCTTCTTTTTCCGACAGCAACAAAAAATCTCCGTCGTATGTGGGCTTTTTCGAGTATTTTATTGTTAAGTATAGTCATGATTTTTTCAACTAATTTGTCTATTCAGCAAATAAAAAGCAGTTCTATCTATCAATATGTATGGTCTTGGACCCTCGATAATGATTTTTCTTTAGAATTCGGCTACTTGATCGATCCACTTACTTCTATTATGTCAATGTTAATCACTACTGTTGGAATTATGGTTCTTATTTATAGTGATAATTATATGGCTCACGATCAAGGATACTTGAGATTTTTTGCTTATATGAGTTTTTTCAGTACTTCGATGTTGGGATTAGTTACTAGTTCGAATTTGATACAAATTTATATTTTTTGGGAATTGGTTGGAATGTGTTCCTATCTATTAATAGGGTTTTGGTTCACACGAACTCCTGCAGCAAATGCTTGTCAAAAAGCGTTTGTAACTAATCGTGTGGGGGATTTTGGTTTATTATTAGGAATTTTAGGTTTTTATT